TATATTTTATTCCTAATTACTGTGTCACGGAAAATACTGAAAGGAAAAGAGTAGACAAGGAATGAAAACCTCCCTCCCCGTTCTATGATACCTAAATCGGAGAAAAATCCGGATCAAACTCTTATTTATCTTAACCTTAGGTTAATTTACTTCGACGAAAGGGATCAAAATTGTCCGAACCCTTGTGATTTTTTATTTTTTTTTCGTTAGGTTTAGGTCTGTCGCGAATAATATTCTACGACTAGCAATTCATTTATTTTCAAACCGACCCATTTACTATCTATTATTTGATTGACTAATCCTTTATATTGGAATGGTTGAAGAGTCAAATGTTTTGGCATTTCGTCCTGAGAGGATGAATCGAAAGAATTTTGAATCAGAGCTCTAGAGTTTTGTTCATCCCTCGCCGTAATAATATCTCGGGGTTTGCAGCGATAACTTGGTATATCTACTATACGACCATTGACTAAAATATGTCTATGGTTAACCAATTGACGGGCTCCAGGAATAGTCGGAGCCATACCCAATCGAAAAAGGATGTTATCTAAGCGCATTTCAAGTAATTGGAGTAAAACCTGACCTGTTGACCCCTTGGCTTTGCCGGCGATACGAACGTATTTAAGTAATTGTCGTTCTGTAAGACCATAATGAAAACGCAACTTTTGTTTTTCTTCTAGACGAATACGATATTGAGATTTTTTACCGGAACGTGATTGGTTTCTAAGATCACTTCCGGCTCTAGGCCTTTTATTAGTTAGTCCCGGTAAAGCTCCCAGGCGGCGTATTTTTTTGAAACGAGGTCCCCGGTAACGCGACATAAAGACTCCTTATTCTTATTTATATTGAATTCTTATTGATGAAATTTCATTTTACAGAATAAACCTAAACTAAAACTGAACTAAATGATAAATGAAGCGAAGTTTACGGAAGTAGTGTACTTGTACTCTAAAGAATAATTAGATGAATAAATATCCAGACCTTTCTATTCTATATATATTCTATATAAAGATTCTATATAGATAAAAAATAGATAAAAGGGATTCTTTTCATGGCATAGTTGTAAGTTCATATAAGATAAAAAAAAATATATATTTTTCAATATTATTTGATTTCGGATTTCAAAAGGGCATTCTCAATCATGTAAAAACTCGAATAAAATAAATAGAGAAAAGCCGGCTATCGGAATCGAACCGATGACCATCGCATTACAAATGCGATGCTCTAACCTCTGAGCTAAGCAGGCTCACATAAGATAAATTATACCTGCATAGGGATTCAATAAACTATTGTTAGCTATTAATTTTAATTAATATACTTATATTTGCATTCTTGGCGATTCCTATTAGCTAGTCATAATGAATATGACTATCGAAAAAATAGAATATAGAATTGAAAGGAAATATTCAATACTCATACTTACCATAGACCATAGAATATAACGATTAATCTATCGATATATAATTTTAGTTTTTTTCTCACATCACAATTATATAGTACAATTCTATAGTATAGCATTTAATATTAAAAAATATTTGATTCGATCCATTTTTAGATTAAATCATTTTCGTTTTTGCTTTCAAATGATATTTGAAAGTCTTTTTATTACATTTATATATTTTATTTCATATCATCATATATATCTTTTTTATTTCTAAATGGAATGATTTGTTTTAAATAATTAGAAATTATTGCGCTTTGATTCGTAAAGATGGAAGCTCAGACGAAAAAAAGAATCGACCGTTCAAGTATTCCAAATTGCATGGGAAAAACGAGCAGAAGAGAGACATATATACGTGGTATATCTCCATCTATATTGAATTGCAGATACAGAAATGATAGAATCGTTTCTGATTGGACCAAATGCGGGTGCGGGTTTCCTATAGAAGATGAAAGAAGATAGCCAAGAAATCAAAGAGGAGAAAAACTTTTTCGAGATAGGAATCAGTATTTAATGAATTCAACGGTTCCAGCAGAAATGAAATAAAAAAGAGAACGACATCTGAATAAAAATGAGATCCTAATCTCAAAACAAAAAGGGGATATGGCGAAATTGGTAGACGCTGCGGACTTAATTGGATTGAGCCTTGGTATGGAAACCTACTAAGTGAGAACTTTCAAATTCAGAGAAACCCCGGAATTAATAAAAATGGGCAATCCTGAGCCAAATCCTATTTTCCAAAAACAAACAAAGGCCCAGAAGGTGAAAAAAGGATAGGTGCAGAGACTCAATGGAAGCTGTTCTAACAAATGGAATTGACTGTGTTGCATTGGTAGAGTAATCCTTCCATTGAAACTTCCGAAAAGATGAAGGATATACGTATATACATACGTATACGTACTGAAATACTCTATCAAATGATTAATGACGACCTTAATCTGTATTTTTCTATGAAAAAGGGAAAAATTGTTGTGAATCGATTCCATATTGAAGAAAGAATCGAATATTCATTGATCAAAGCATTCACCACACAGTCTGATAGTTCTTTTGCAGAACTAATTA